TATCTTTTTCTATTGCATTTTTGCATTTAAAAATCTTTCGTTGTATTAGAAATCCGATTCCACTTATGATTCTATTCAATTGGCAAAAAAGGGGTGTATAAAAAGAACTTCTGTTTCTACAGAAGTTCTTTTTTTTATTCAGACACACCAACTAGTTATAGTTACGAAATAACATTGATAGCCTCCACTCGGGCCCTAGCTCGTCTGAGAGCTAGATTTGCCTCAATTATTTGTCTCTTGCCTTCCGCTTTCCGCAAGTTTGCTTCTGCTAGTTCAAGAGTTTGCTGAGCTTCTTCTAGATCAATGTCACTACCCTTCTCCGCATCATTTACTAAAACGGTAATCTCATTATTGCCTATTCTAGCAAAACCACCCATCAGAGCCATCGTTACCCATTGGTCGTTAAGGCGTATTCTCAAAATACCGATATCAACAGCTGTGGCAATAGATGCGTGATTTGGTAATACGCCAATTTGTCCACTATTAGTAGATAAAACGATTTCTTTCACTTCTGAATCCCAAACAATTCGATTCGGGGTCAGTACACAAAGATTTAAGATCATTTCTTCAAATTACTCTCCGTTTCTAAGTTCGTAGCCTTCGCAGTAGCTTCATCAATGTTACCTACCAAATAAAAGGCCTGTTCGGGAAGACTATCTAATTCTCCGGAAAGGATCAATTTAAACCCTCTAATTGTTTCTGCTAGGCCGACATATTTTCCCGGAGAACCAGTAAATACTTCGGCTACAAAAAAGGGTTGTGATAAGAAACGCTCAATTTTTCTTGCTCTTGCTACAGTTAAACGATCGTCTTCGGATAATTCGTCCAACCCCAGGATAGCTATAATATCCTGAAGCTCCTTGTAACGTTGTAAAGTTTGCTTAACTCTTTGCGCAGTTTCATAATGTTCTTCACCAACAATTTTGGGTTGGAGCATAGTTGACGTTGAATCTAAAGGATCTACTGCCGGATAGATACCTTTAGCAGCTAATCCTCTTGATAGTACAGTAGTAGCGTCTAAATGTGCAAATGTCGTGGCAGGAGCGGGGTCGGTCAAATCGTCCGCCGGTACATAAACTGCTTGAATAGAAGTTATGGATCCTTCTTTGGTAGAAGTAATTCTTTCTTGTAAAGAACCCATTTCGGTACTAAGAGTGGGTTGATAACCTACAGCGGAAGGCATTCTACCCAACAAGGCGGATACTTCGGATCCTGCTTGGACGAAACGGAAGATATTGTCAATAAATAGAAGTACGTCTTGCTCATTAACATCTCGGAAATATTCCGCCATAGTTAGGGCGGTCAACCCAACTCTCATACGAGCTCCCGGCGGTTCATTCATTTGACCATAGACTAGAGCCACTTTTGATTCTCCAATATTTGCTTCATTAATTACTCCAGATTCTTTCATTTCCATGTAAAGATCATTTCCTTCCCGAGTACGTTCACCTACTCCGCCAAATACGGATACACCGCCATGAGCTTTTGCAATGTTGTTGATTAATTCCATAATTAGTACTGTTTTACCTACTCCAGCCCCCCCGAATAGCCCAATTTTCCCTCCGCGACGATAAGGGGCTAAAAGATCCACGACTTTAATTCCTGTTTCAAAAATCGATAATTTTGTATCTAACTGTATAAAGGCGGGCGCCGATCTATGAATAGGGGATGTTGTGCGAGTATCTACAGGACCTAAATCATCAATGGGTTCTCCCAATACGTTAAAAATTCGGCCTAGGGTCGTCCCGCCAACGGGAACACTTAGAGGAGCCCCTGTGTCAACCACTTGCATTCCTCTCGTTAGACCATCTGTAGCACTCATAGCTACAGTTCGAACTCGATTATTTCCCAATAATTGCTGTACTTCACAAGTCACATTAATTTGTTGACCGATAGTATCTCGACCTTTAACTATGAGAGCGTTGTAAATATTAGGCATCTTGCCGGGGGGGAAAGCTACATCCAACACCGGGCCAATGATTTGAACGATACGTCCCAGGTTTTTGTTTTCCGGCGCGGAAACCCCAGGATCCGAAGTAGTAGGATTGATTATCATAATAATAAATAAAAAATATGTTGAAATTTTTTTTTCGAAAATTTGTGAATCTAAAATCAATGTTCAATAGCAAGTTGCTCGATTAATTCGATAGATTAATTCAATAAGAAACGGAAGTTAGCACTCGATTTCATTGGTACTATCCAACGCACCCAATTCAATTGTTTACTTAACTTTCCAATTTCAACGGGTAAGTTTTCAAGTTCAACTAACTCATTTTCAAAATAGAAAAAATATCAAGTGGATGAATAAAACAGCTTATGAAAGCCTTTCATTTGCATCTGTCTATCATTATAAACAATACTATTTATATTATCTATATTCATATTATTTATGGAATTCGAACCGGAACTCTATTTATGATTTCTTTTATCTCACAGGCCCAGAATTTCGTATTTTAGCATATCAATTTACCCTTAGTATTATTATTTATTGTCTTGTTTC